CCTGATCCACCGTCCGCACTTCCTACATTCACTCCCGGAAATTGAAACAGGAAAACAGGAATTGTAACCTCCCGGTCTGCTGTAGTCAGGCACACCGTGAGGCTTCCACCCTCTTTGGCAGAAAGCTATGACAGAGGAACTTGATGCATTGTCTAAAAAGAAAACATGGGACTTGGTTGACCTGCCTCCAGGAAAGTCTGCAGTTGGGCGCAAGTGGGTCTATAAAATAAAGACCCGATCTGATGGATCTGTTGAGCGTTATAAGGCCCGTCTTGTGGCTAAGGGATTCACGCAGGAGTATAGTTTTTATTATGAGGAGACGTTTGCACCAGTAGCCAAGATGGCGTCTGTACGTACCTTGATCGCAGTTGCAGCGATTCGTGGTTGGCAGTTGTTTCCGCTTGATGTGAAGAATGCATTTCTTAACGGGGATTTGCATGAGGAGATATATATGCAGCCTCCACCTGGTCTATCTACTCAATCATCTATGGTTTTCCGACCCTGCATTCAAGACAGGCCTGGGATAAAAACCTTATCGATGTTGGTTGAGAAATCAACCTCGGAGTTGAAAGGGTTGGTGTGGCCAGAAGTGAGAACTCCTTGAAGCCATTTATCCATCTCTATCAGTTCACTCCTCTTCTTCCAGAGAGGCCCCCATTGAGGAATTTGTTCACGTTCACATAAGGAAGCTTAAACAAGACGAATTCTTCATTCAAATGCGGTCCGAAGAAGAAGTGATTTTATTTCAGGAAGGCGCCCTTAACGTCATTCGATGGTGGGGTTGGTCTCGCTTCAGAAGGTATTGGGTTCGGGTGGTTGTTATTCATTCATCGAAGGGCGGGAGACAGAGGGAAAGTTGCTCTATTAACAACAATTAAAAGAATTTAGGCCATTAAGAGATAGGGCTTTGCCGCAGATGACTACTTTGACATATAGTGGGGGTATTTTTCCGTCCCTCAGTCCCAGCATTTATATGAAAGAAGAAATTCCCTCTCCCATAACAAAGTTTAGCGAATCGCTGACCGCTCAAGGCTTCTCTCTCTATTCCCAGGAGATGAAAGCTTACCTTTAGAGAAAGGGGAAGCTAAAAGCAAAACAACCTTTATTCAACTACCAGACAAGCAAGGACGGGAAGCTACTCCCCTACTAAAAAAGGGGGAAAAGAGCAACCTTACTACGAGGGAGAAGGGCAACTGCTTCTCTTACTACGCAATTAGTAGGGAACAGAGCAGGACCCTACTCTTTCCTTTAGGAACAATAGCGACTTCTTCTGGAAAGCGGGAAACCACTTACTAATATAGAGGCACACTACTCTCAGGAAAGGCCTGGTCGTTCCTATGTCCCCAGTTGCATTTGGTAGGCAATCGAGAGGCATTTCATTGAAGTTACCCAATTCCTGCTGCTTCTGCTTCCGAAAGAGCTTCTTAGTCTGCTTCTGCGTAAAAGAATTGCTGTGCCCTAGCTTGGGCAGCTCACCGCTTGCGGCATTACATGTTAAACTTCACCACCATGCTCATTGCTAGGATGGATCCTTTGAAGCACATATTCGAGAAACCATCATTGACAGGCAGAATAGCTCGGTGGCAGATGCTCTTGACTGAGTTCGACATCATCTATGTTACCCAGAAGGCAGTAAAGGGACAGGTCATTGCAGATCAGTTAGCTGATAACCCTCTACCAGACTATGAGCCGATGCAGACTGATTTTCCTGATGAGGCAGCGATGTTTGCAACAGAAGAAGAACCGGAGGAATACCCAGAATTGAGGCTATTCTTTGATGGGAGCAGCTAACGTCTTTGTAAACGGGATAGGAGCAGTGCTAGTATCCCCTCAGGGATCTCATCTCCCAATTGCAGTGAAACTGAGGTTCGCTTGCACCAAGTAACAGAGTCTGAAGCATTTATTATAGGTCTCCAAGCATCCCTGTGGGAATACGAGATATCGAAGTTTATGGTGACTCCACTCTCATTATCTGCCGAGCTGTAGGAGAGTGGAAGACCAGGGGGGAACCCCAGCGAATTCCGTACCGTGAGTATCTGGAGGAGTTGATAATCCGGTTCAGAAAGATCACTTTCAGTTATATGCCCAAGACCAAGAACCAGTTCGCAGATGCTTTAGCAACACTAGCCTCAATGGTCCGAATTTCAGAAGAAAGAGACATCCATCCGATCAAGGTGGAAGTAAGAGAGGAGCCTGCATACTGTGCTTTCGCAGAAGAGGAACTCGATGGCAAGCCCTGGTATCATGATATCAGGGTCTTTATCAAAGAGAGAAAGTACCCAGTTGGGACAACTGACAATGAAAATAAGACAATCAGGAGGTTATCAATGCAGTTCTTTCTGAGCAACGATACCCTAAGAGATCCCATGACAGCATGCTGTTAAGATGTGTCGATACGGGCGAAGCAAACCGGTTAATGGCAGAGGTGCACAGTGGTGACTGTGGCGCGCATATGAATGGCTTCATGCTTTCCAGAAAGATCCTCAGAATGGGCTACTAC